AGAATTAAGAATTTCGGATTATACCGAGGAAAAGAAAAAAGAAAATGATAAAAAAAAAGAGGAAGAAAAAAGAGAAGAATACAAAAGACAAGAGAAAGCACGAATAGAAATAGTGCAAACCTGGGATAGAGTTTTATTTGCTCAAGCAATAAGAGGATCCCTATTAGTAACCCAATCTTTTCTTAGAAAATATATTCTATTCCCTTCAGTGATAATAGCTAAAAATATAGCCCGTATATTATTATTTCAATTTCCCGAGTGGTCTGAGGACTTAAAAGATTGGAATAGAGAAATGCATGTTAAATGCACCTATAATGGTGTTCAATTATCAGAAACCGAATTTCCAAAAAATTGGTTGACAGAAGGTATTCAGATAAAGATCCTATTTCCTTTTTACCTTAAACCTTGGCACAGATCTAAGGTGCCACCCCCCCAGAAAGATCCGCTGAGAAATAAAGAGAAAAAAAACGATTTTTGTTTTTTAACAGTTTGGGGAATGGAAACGGAAGTTCCTTTTGGTTCTCCCAGAAAACAACGTTCATTTTTTGAACCCATTTTTAAAGAACTCAGAAAAAAAATTAGAAAATTACAAAAGAATCCTTTTTTAGTTATACAGGTTTTAAAAGAAAGAATAAATCTTTTTTTAAACCTTTCAAAAGAAAGAAAAAAATCGGTCATGAAAACCATTCTATTTTTAAAAGGAATAATAAAAGAACTTTCAAAAAGAAACCCAATTCAATTATTTGGATTAAGAAAAATGGATGAATTGAGTGAAACTAAAAAAGAAAAAAATGGGGTAATCAGTAATGGGATGATTAATGAATTGTCCATTCAAATTCGATTTATGGATTTGACAGATTCTTCATTGACAGAAAAAAAAATGAAAGATCTAGATGATAGAACCAGCACAATCAGGAATCAAATAGAAAAAATTACAAAAGATAAGAAAAAAGGATTTGTAACTCCGGAAATCAATATAAATATGAGTTCTAATAAAATTAGTTATCCTACTAAACTATTAGCATCAATAAAAAATATTTGGCAGAAATTAAAGAAATTCAAAAGAATAAATGTTCGATTAATCCGTAAATCATATTCTTTTTTCAAATTTTTCATTGAAAGGATATACATAGATATACTTATCTATATCATTAATAGTCCGAGGATCACTACACAACTCTTTTTTGATAATTCAACAAAAATGATCGATAAATACATTTCCAATAATGAAACAAATAAAGAAAAAATAGCTAAAACAAATAAAAATACAATTCGTTTTATTTGGACTAAAAAAAAATCAATTTCTGATATTAGTAATAAAAATGCAAAGATTTTATTATCCTCCTTCTCACAAGCATATGTATTTTACCAATTATATCAAACGCAATTTTGTAATTTGTATAAGTTAAGATATGTCCTTCAATATCACGGAACATCTTTTTTTCTTAAAAATGAAATAAAGGATTATTTTGAAACACAAGGAATTTTTTATCCTGAATTAAAACATAAAAATATTTTGAATTCGGAAATGATTCAATGGAAAAAATGGTTAAGGGGTCATTATCAATATGATTTATCTCCGATTAGATGGTATCGATTAGTACCACACAAATGGGGAAATAGATTCAATCAAACACGTATAGTGCAAAATAAAGATTTAAACAAAAGGCATTCCGATGAAAAAGATCGATTAATATTAACTAATTTCAAAAAATTAAATGATTTTGAATTAAATTCATTATCAAATTCAAAATATAACCTTCAAAAATACTATGGATATGAGCTTTTCTCATATAAATCGATTAATTATGAAAATAAGAAGGATTCACATATTTATGTATCACCATTATGTTTAAATAATAAACAAGAGATCTCTTATAATTACAACAAGATATATAAAAAAGGTAAATTAATTAATATGCCAGGAGCTATTATCCCTATTAATTTAGAAGATGATGATATTCTAAATCTAGATAAATTTACAGATAGAAAATATTTGGATTGGAGAATTTTCGATTTTTGTCTTCGAAATAAAGTCAATATTGAGTCCTGGATTGATATCGATACCAATGGTAATAAAAATACTAAGACTGGGTTTAATAATTATCAAATAATTGATAAAATGGATCAAAAAGGTCTTTTTTTTCTTAAAATTTCCCAAAATGGAGGAATTATGGCATCCAACAAAAAAAAAGATCTTTTTGATTGGATGGCAATGAATGAAGAAATACTAAGTTGTCCCATATCAAATCTAAACCTTTGGTTCTTTCCAGAATTTGTGATCCTTTATAATACATATATTATGAAACCGTGGATCATACCAATCCAACTACTTCTTTTAAATTTTAATGAAAGGGATCTTTTTCTATTTTCATTTTCGAATGAAAAAAAATCGATTGAATTAGAGAATCGAAATCAAGAAGAAAAAGAATCCGCAATTCGAGATAATCTTGAATCAGATGCACAAAATCAAGCGAATCTTGGATCACTTTTCTCAAACCAAGAAAAAGATATTGGAGAAGATTATGCAAGCTCCGATATGAAAAAACGTAGAAAGAAAAAAGAATATAAGAGCAACACGGAAGTAGAACTTGATTTTTTCCTAAAAAGGTATTTACGTTTTCAATTGAGATGGGATGATTCTTTAAATCAAAGAATGATCAATAATATCAAAATATATTGTCTCCTACTTAGACTAATAAATCCAAGAGAAATTACTATATCCTCTATTCAAAGGGGAGAAATAAGTTTAGATATTTTGATTATTCAAAAGGATTTAACTCTTACAGAATTAATGAAAAAGGGGATATTAATTATCGAACCAATTCGTTTGTCTATAAAAAATGATGGACAATTGATTATGTATCAAAGTCTAAATATTTCATTGTTTCATAAGAGTAAGCCCAAAATTAATCAAATATACCGAGAAAAAAGCTATGTTGCTAAGATTAATTTGGATAAATCCATTGCAAGACATCAAAAAATGGCTGAAAATAGATACAAAAATGATTATGATTTGTTGTTTGTTCCCGAAAAGGTTTTATCCACTAAAAGACGTCGAGAATTAAGAATTCGAATTTGTTTCAATTCGAGGAAGAGAAATGGTATTCATAAAAATCCAGTATTTTGCAACAACGTAAAAAACTGGGGTGAATTTTTGGATAAAAGAAAACATTTTGATAAAAAGAAACTAATTAAATTAAAGTTCTTTCTTTGGCCTAATTATCGATTAGAAGATTTATCTTGTATGAATCGATATTGGTTTGATACCAATAATGGGGGCCGCTTCACTATAATAAGGATACATATGTATCCACGATTGCAAATTTGTTAATTATGCGTTTTTCATATATATTCTGTACCATATATGTATGATATATGAAAAAAGGAGTTGCACCTATGTATTGTCTTACCTTCCAGTCTGATACATGAATACTAATTCAATGCATTTATCAATATCCAATAGATCTATAAATGATTAACGGAATCTTCTTATTTTTTCTTTTTTTATTTATTATTAGATTTTGATCCAAAATTTTTTCTCTTTTCTAAATGTAGAAATATATCACCCTTTCCTATTCCTATACGAATAAAATTGAAAAGAAAATTGGATTGATTCATTTTATTTGATAAAATTAGGAGTTAATAAAGAAATTAAGATTATTGTGTATACCAAATTAAAATGACTAGCATTATTCTTACTGATCAGTAAAATCCATTAAAAAAAAAGAGGATAGAAAATCCGTTTTATGGTAAAAAATTCATTCATCTCAGTTATTTCACAAGAAGAAAAAGAAGAAAACAGGGGGTCCATTGAATTTCAAGTATTTCGTTTCACCAATAAGATACGAAGACTGACTTCACATTTGGAATTGCACCGAAAAGATTATTTATCTCAGAGAGGTTTACGTAAAATCCTGGGAAAACGCCAACGACTGCTGTCTTATTTGTCAAAGAAAAATAGAATACGTTATAAAGAATTAATTAGTCAGCTGGATATTCGGGAGTCAAAAACTCGTTAAGGGAAAAAGGAATTTGAATTATTTTATTTTTTTATTCGATCTTGAATTTTAATGAACTTCTTTTCATTTTCAGCAATTCATGAAAGAATGAATCGAGGAATAACCTATGAATGTAACAACTACAAGAAAAGACCTCATGATAGTCAATATGGGACCTCACCACCCATCAATGCATGGTGTTCTTAGGCTCATCCTTACTCTAGATGGTGAAGATGTTATTGATTGTGAACCAATATTAGGTTATTTACACAGAGGAATGGAAAAAATTGCGGAAAATCGAACAGTTATACAATATCTACCTTATGTAACACGTTGGGATTATTTAGCTACTATGTTCACAGAAGCAATAACCGTAAATGGACCAGAACAGTTGGGAAATATTCAAGTACCTAAAAGAGCCAGTTATATCCGAGTAATTATGTTAGAGTTGAGTCGTATAGCTTCTCATCTGTTATGGCTTGGCCCCTTTATGGCAGATATTGGTGCACAGACTCCTTTTTTCTATATTTTCAGAGAAAGAGAATTAGTATATGATCTATTCGAAGCTGCCACCGGTATGAGAATGATGCATAATTATTTTCGTATCGGAGGAGTAGCGGCCGATCTACCTTATGGATGGATAGATAAATGTTTGGATTTCTGTGATTATTTTTTAACAGCGGTTTCTGAATATCAAAAACTTATTACGCGAAATCCTATTTTTTTAGAACGAGTTGAGGGAGTAGGCATTATTGGTCCAGAAGAAGCAATAAATTGGGGTTTATCGGGACCAATGCTACGAGCTTCCGGAATCCAATGGGATCTTCGTAAAGTTGATCATTATGAATGTTACGACGAATTGGATTGGGAAATCCATTGGCAAAAAGAAGGAGATTCATTAGCTCGCTATTTAGTCCGAATCGGTGAAATGAGGGAATCTATAAAAATTATTCAACAAGCTCTGGAAGGAATTCCAGGGGGGCCCTATGAGAATTTAGA